GGGTTTAAGTTGTCAACCGCAGACGGGGCTAAGCTTTAGCGCGAATTCAAAGCCGGGAACCAAGCTAAGGATTCATGATTAGCGCGAAAGCCTAGCGAACAAAGAAGCGCAGCCCCTCCATCGACCAAGACTCCTTCAATATGCACTTTTATGTAAAGTGGCTTTAGGTGCATGGTCATTGCCTCAGTAGGTCGATACTCGTGCTGAGCTTACTGGTCGTAGTATGTGTCCTTTTTCTTTTTGAAGATGGTGATCATAGGACTGCCTTTTATCAATGTAACAGGCTCAGTCTGCTTCTCCCGCTGTTTGTTCGAGAACTTGTCGCTCTTCTTCGAGTTTTTTAGGTTCCTTGGACTCTATCCTTCTATCCTATAGTTATAGTAGATTAATACAAGATCTGTCCTGGTTGTTATGCCTGTACTTTGATGAGCATATTTTCGCCCAATACGATTCAGTCGATACAGAGTCTCTCCAAGCGTCGAGCAGGGCCTCATTCACTTGATTCATTTGACGAATGCCTAATCCTCCCTTTAGGCGTACAGACATCCTCCCAAGCCAGCAATCTGAAAGCTGAGTCAAATATGAGAATTGAAATGCCTTGTTCTTTCTCTAAGAATCTGCAGCCCCATGTACCTGTCAAGGTTGAACAACACCAATTGTAAGCCTCTCTATTATTATCAACGAAACGCAGACGCAGAACCAAGCTTCCAATCTCTAAAATACATACACATAACCTCCCCCAAGCATCATCACAGTGGCTTGAGGATTCGTCCTAGAAGCTACTGCTTCCGCCTCTCTAGGCTTCGCTCTCGCTCATGACTGGTATATGGATCTCTCTATGTAGTGATCGGCCTTCTAGAAGCTTCGCCAGAAGGAGGGACACTTTGTAACAATTCATCGCGATAGCTGCCTTTGGCTCTACTCTAATTGGCAACGAGACAGTGGATTGATTCCTACACCTACGGGCTCAGGTTCCTTCCTCCTCTAGTCCGAATCAAGATGGCTCCTCTCGATCTTGTGATGCCTTCGGCCCAAAATTATCCAGATAGCTGCCTTTACTTTTAGATTAGTCAAGGGAAAGCTTATGAACGGTTCCGAAATGACACGCTATTCCGTCTCATCCTTTCGCCCCAGATGGTAGGAATAAGATAAAGGAGGAGGACTTTTTTTACTTCAACCGAGGAAGACTCGCACCCGCGTCTTTGTTTAAATCACTGGCAGTTCGGGCAGGCCCGCAGGACTGGAATTCTGAAAAGAAGGAATGTCTGGCTTTTCCTATTCTAGTGCAGGTTCTTGCTCGGTATAAATCGCTTCACTTTGAGTGGGCTTGGCCCGCGCCTTGACAAGGCTGTTGCCCTTCCTTCCACCCGTAGAGAGAGCCAGAGTTAGGCCTTTGTATGACGGATTTCTTGATAGTAGGATCAATGATCTTTAGTTTCATTCAGGATCGACATGCCCCAGGTTTGAAGAATTCGATGACAGGCCTTCGCTGCAAAAGATCCCGGAATTGGTCGATTCGGAATCGGCTGGATTGGATAAAGGGTTGTTTCGTCGATAGCATTATCTGATGTGGGATGCGTAGTAGCTGTTGTCACGGTAGGGGTCCCTAAGGCGGGAATTGTCCTAAAGTAGCCATAGCGTTGATTGCTCTCCTTGTTCTATTGTATGGGCGAATTATCTTAACGAAAGCTTTCTTTTTGGCCCTCGTGTGAGGGTTGTCATAACTTGTGTCTATCCGCTGTTAAATGACTTCACTTAATAGAGTCCTAAGGGCAGTCTCTTTGAGAAGGGGCCGTATTAGTTTTTATTAGCTGTCCCAGGGAAAAGAGTAAGTATTGGCTGTTGGCATGTCCGAGCTAAGATCGGTTGAGGCGGGTAAGGTTGCCTAGCTTACTTGGTAAAGGACTCCTTTCTTTAGTTTAGCGGTCATGGATCGATTCTAGGTGGTTCACTTGTATACCCCTATTCTCAGAGTTCACGTTCTGATCTAGCAAATCGACTTTTCAGAGGAGTTCCTTAGTTTTTGGACAGGACAGGTGGGAACCAGGAGGTAACGCGTCTGTTAAAGCAATCGGGCAAATGCGTGTATACTAGCTTACTAGCTATAGCTGTTACTGTGCTTTCTGGATACCTTTCCATGCTTTAACAAGCCAGCTACGCACCTTGCTCTTCTCTTATAAGCAAGTAGCTTTGATTTGGGAATAAGCTGAAAGTCAAGTAGTATGAGTTGAAGTGAAGGGCGCTAGTAAGTAATAACTAGTAAGTAATAATAAGTAGAGTGGAACACTGTTGGCTGAACAAAAGACGTATGACTTGAGAAAGTAAGATCTCCGATCTGTTGTCGGGAAAAGGGACCTAGCTAGATTCTCAAGCCACCCGCAACGGCCTTAGTCCTCCCAGTTTCTCACTTCCCTCCGGTGCGGTAGATACTTAAGAGAGAGGGAGGGCAAAGCGGGGAACTCAACCAAGGAAAGGAGATTACTCAACAGGCTCTGTCCCTGTGCTAATAGACCCACTCCAATCCCGGGAACCCTACCTGAGCTACTAAAATCTTGGAAATCGACTAGCCTTACTTCTTTCGGGGCTCCATCCCTCTTGACTATATAGGTAGGGGCTTAGCTGCTCCTAGTCAGATAAAAGTTCTATACTGGGGCTCTCGGCAACCCTGAACTACTAAAAACCTGGCCCTTTGATGTGCTTGCCCAGCCTCTTCCACTAGAAAGAGCTTTTCTCTTAAGGCTTCTTGCCAGTAGTGAGAAAAACCTTGCTTATCTATCTTTAGAAAGAGGATAGAATCAAAGACAGTATCGATGCGATTTCCAGCTTTTCTTTAGCGGGAAAATATCTTTGGGAGCTGTAGTAGCAGTTAACGGTAAGCGATAGGGGAGGTGAGGCTAGAGGAAAGGAGCAAACCCTACGTCTAATCACCGATACTTGGGCCTGCTTGGGGACTGATTGGTTCCCCGGTCCCAGCAAGGCTATCTGTCTACTTGGCTCTGGTTGTAGGCCTTTCGCTTTGGGCTATCTTCTTTCTCCTCGTTCTTGGGACTTGCTTTAAGACTGTGTTATTAATCCTCTATTCCCTCTGTTTGGATCCCACCTTGTTCGAATCCTCATCCATTCTCCTTGTGTTGAGGTCGTCTTTCGAGCGCTTCCGGTTCGCGATTCCCTTGTTAATGAATCTTTCCTGCCCTTGTTATCAATCAAACCTTTTCACCTTCTAAACTGATTTACCTTCCCAGTCCACTTCCTCTCCTAATATGAGATCAGAATCGAAGATTGCTGCTAGTCTGATTTCATTTCTATCGACCTCTTTCTTCTTTCTATAATACAACTGACCGGTAAGGTAAGCTGCCCAAACTGATCGGCAAGAGAGCGCCACCCATCCCCCTCACCACGCTGCTTCCACCCGCAGACACATACTTTGGGGTCGAAGACTCCATAGTGTCTTTAACCTACTGGATTTATGGGAGAAACCTCCATAGTGAAGCGCGCCTTTGAGGCTAAAAAGACCCTTGCCTATACATGTAAGCTTAGCGGGTAAAAGAGACCCGCTAGACAGCACTTTCCTTACCGTAAGGTAACTCGCTGCAATCCATTTCCAAAGTCTTCATATGCTCTTCAGATAGCTCCATCGAACTGCGATAGCTGCTAGTCTACCTATTCGTATTGGAACTATCCTACCTCCTATTTCTAAACCCAGAACTCAGATATTTGATTCTTGGCTGACTGATCTACTAAAGGTAAGTAACTTGATTAACCCGCTTCAAAGCAATATGCGGCTTCTACGCTATCAATAAAATACTAATCCGTTCAACAACTACGACCCCTACCTTTTCTCTAATAATATTCATCAGGGTAGCACACGCACACCGTATTACAATTAGGGTATAAAAAGACCATCCAGCCCTCATCACAGAGAATAGGCTCATCACCAGGTCCAATAGACGTGAGCTGTCCTGCCAGACAGAGTTCTTCAGAAGGGGTAGAAAGCCTGTTCTTTTGGTACAAATCCTCTTTATTGAATGAAACTAGCTAGCTGTCTTTGAAGTCAAGTACTTAGCCGGAAAGGCAAGTCCATCGCGGGCACTACCCGACTTATTTCGGTATTGCATATAAGTACAAGTTTAGATGTGGCCATCTAGACAAGTGAAACGGTCCTTGCTGCCGAAGTTTACTACTGGAAATTGGGAAGGGCTATAAGTAGGCCGTTTGCTATTGCTATAAGGGCTGCTCGCCTTTATACGGCTTGGCTTCGCTATCGCTTCTATGTAGTGTAGTGGTCGACCTAAAAAGTCGTATTCCTTCCATGCCTATTATCCAGTGCTAGAAGCTTCGCCAGAAGCAAGCAAGACGAGGTCGCTCTGCTTCGTAGACAAGGCTCGTTCCGTACTTTACTTACGAGCTCGTGTAGTACTCGCCCCTATCTCTTCTCTAAAGGGGCGCACACTCGCTGTCTACTAAATGAGCTCACGAAGCGATCTGGGAGCGAAGCCTTAAATTGAGTTGCTTCCCCCCTTTTCTTTTCCCTCACCCTACTCTTTCATTTCCGCTTAAGCTTCCCCGGTTTGGGGGATTAATTGATTGGATACCCGAGAACCATAATCTTTCCTAGGAACAGCTTCTACGACGATAGATAGGGGTCAGGTTTGTTTGGCATCTATGCCCCCTGCCCTCCAAACAGTATGGGAGCCTTTCAGCTCGTACTGCTCACACTCCTAGATCTTCACGGCACCTCCTCCACCATAGTGTGAGCTGGGAGCAGCTCCGAAAAGCGAGGCCTACTTAAATAAGTAATGAGCTTTCAACAACGTTAACAACACTACGAAAAAAGTAAACTATGGTTGCCCACTGATCTGATCATAGGTGAAATCCAACCCCTTCTCTGCTCCTTTCCTTCGCTACTAGGAGAGTCGCTAGCTTGCTTGCATTCTATTCTATAAACGGAGCGGCTTGTCGAGTCTACGAAGCTTCGTAGTTGCTCCCCCCCCTTTTTTTTTCTTTTGCCCCGCCATGCCACTAGATCCATAATGACCGGCGAGTCGGAACATGTATGAATATAACCACGCGGAGCGCCGTACCGGCCTATCGAAGCGAAGAAAGAGATCATTGAGCCTATTATTTAGCCGAGCTAAGGTTTGGAACCTTTATAAATAAGATATCTATCTATATATAAAATAATAAGCTAAGGGGGCTGGAAATCGCAAGAATTGAAAAGTCCTCCATTGAATGGGATGAGAAAGACAGGTTCGGAAATGGCCGGATTAGCAGGAGGAAGGGCGGCCCCACCCTGAAACAAAGGTGTACGTACATAAATAAAGAGACTGGTTATGGCCTTGAAGGGCTCCTTCCCATCTATCTTGACTGGGAAGAGGGGGGAGGCTCTTGCGGAAGCCCTGCCCGCCCTTCTCTATTCTATTTTGAGGATCCGGCTTTCCGGACTCGTAAAAGACGGCTAGGAACAAGAATAGGGTCAGTAGTCTCTGCCGTTGCAGGTCCTTCTCCTTCCGCTGAGATGGCCCTCTTTTTTGTTTTGTTTGTTCACCGCGGCACAAAATCATGAAGAAGCTGGAATAACTCAGAAAGAGAGTGGCGCCTAGCCGTTGAGAGCGTCTGTTGTCTTTGTAGAGGAACAGTACGATCTTGGACTGGCCCCCTTCGCATGACCTAGAAAGAAAAAGAAGTCCGTGCTACTATAAGGCCTCTAAACTCCTCCCTCAGGACACTGTTGCGTTGCCCATGGGGACGGGCTAGCCCCGACTTCCATAGGTCCTTGGTTCGACCTCCTAATGAGAATTGAGGTCCTTGCGCGGGCGTCTCATCCCTAAGACTTGTTTGCTCTGTATGGAGTGCCCCGTGGTTCCTCGAGTGCCAGCCGCAGAGAGGAATGCCATCAACTAGGGCGCTATTGGCCACTAACCACTCGCTCGCCGGACGCTCGGGCTCCGCGTTTCAAGTTCGTTATCCTAACCGTATCCTCTGCTCCACCGGGAGCCTGACCCCTTCTTCTATCTTATCTACTGCCTTGCTCCTCGGCTCCATACTGCTCCAGCCGCTCGCTGTAATAGCTTGCTTCTCGGGTGGCTCGCACCCTGGGTGGTGCGGCTGAGCCAGAGTGGGCTCAGCAGTCGGCCTATCTTTCCGGGCGCACGCATAAAGGCATGATTAGTTCCACAAATCTCACTGCACTGACCATAGTAAACTCCTTCTCGTTGTACCGAAATAGAGATTTGATTTAAACGACCAGGTACAGCATCACATTTTACACCAGAGGAAGGTACAGCCCAACTATGAAGTACATCAGCAGATGTTACAATAATACGTAGATGACTTTTGGCTGGTACAACCACTCGATTGTCAACTTCTAATAAACGTAATTGACCCAATTCTAGATCATCTTCTGGAATCGTATAACTGTCAAAAGTGAGTGACTGTTCATCGGAACTGTTATAGTCCGAATACTCATAAGGTTGGGTCGACGCCCGTCTCCCCCCAAACTGTACTTGCAAGTTTCCCCGCAAAAAGCTCTCCACGCCTACTCTTAGAAAGAAGACTCTTTTTCTTTAGTTAGTACCGACCGTAAGACCCTTTATGAGTAAGGGGAATCGAAGGCCGGGGAAAGTTTATTGGCAACAGGGAACCCTTTCTCACCCAGTCCTACCTACCCTATGTATTCGAGGGGGCTGGAACCGAAAAAGACCTGGTTCCACACATATGAGACAGGCAGAAGGTATGGGACGACCAGTTCACCATGGAAAGCGAATTCGATCCTATAGTCGTCTTCTTTGTTCGCAGTGGAAAGGGATGCTAGTCGGCTCGGAGAAGTTGTAGGCCCCAATAAAAAAGATCAAGAATGATTCCTCACCTATCCTGTCAGGGGCCCAGTTGAACGCTCGAGTATAGATTCCCTATGCTCATCGGCCGGGGCCGGCCGGCCCGTAGATCTGGATCCATCCATAGACCTGACCTGATATCGTTTGTCCAAAAAGAAAAAAGTAGGTTTTTAATAGTAGTTCATGAGACCTCGAATTCCCACGTTCCAGCTTGCATTATGCCAACAAGTCCCACCCCCAACTCTAGCTGAGAAGTTGAGTCGCCCTTCTTTTTTTTCTTTTTTTATTTTCAGAAAAAGAATCGAATAAAGAAAGAGATAGTCTATATCCTGTATCGATCATAGGATCACTCTATGAATAGGTAAATTCTCTGTGACCTCCCACCGTTCACGACATCCCTTGCTTCTCGCTGCGAACGGCTCCTCGGTGGAAGAGTAGAAGCGCTGGTCCCCTTCGGTCAAGTTGCTTGTACCTGCTGTTACCTACCGTAGGACCTCCGTCCCCGAAGCGAAGAAAGAGGAGCAGGAACAAGAGGTTGTCCTCTCCCGGCCCAGTAGTTCCGCAACTACTACCGTGGTTGTTGCCAACGGGGATCCCCCATTCCGAAAGGTTACTGGGCCGGCCGTTAGGTCCAAAGTTGTATGCCACAGCTATGGTGCCGATAGATTCACTACTTCAGCGCCGTTATCGGACATTTCAGGCTGAGCATCTATTTCTCGTATATCGCTCCACACCGAGAAGAGGGATGCGTACCTCCAGCAACAACAAGATGGAACCATAGGCTTCTTTGCTGGGAGCATTTCGGGGTATAGGTCTAACCATCTCAACTCCCCGTTTCTGGCATGCTATAGTTATTTAAGTCTCTCGACGGCGGGAATGGGAGATTACCGGTAAGCCAGATGCTTCGCGAACCATATTCTTAAGGCATTTCGTTGCACTTAAAAATCACCCTCGTGAAGAGGCGCACTCCGATACCATTGATGTCCAATAGCTTTGATAGTAATGGCTGGATTTACTACTACCTCGTCCATTGAGTATAAGAGAGCAAATGATGGTATAGCAATGAACATCAGGATGATACTAGGAAATATGGTCCGAAGAATCTCGATAGTAGTTCCATGAACAATCCTTTGCGGGATTGGATTTTTTTCTTTTTGGAAATGCCATAAAGCGCGAACCAAGATCCGTGAGACGAAAACCAAAATAAGAATGAGGAAGAAAAAGATATCGTGATGTAAGTCTATTATTCCTTGCATCATAGGTGTTGCTGCGTCTTGAGATCCTAATTGCCATGGTTCCGCTGCATCACAAGGAGCAATTGTGAGAAATAGCCATTCTAGAACAATCATTTGATCTGTTTCATTCTTTGACTGCTCTGCTCCCCCAAAAAAATGGAGAGACTTGTTCTTGCTCTTCCAATTCAGGAAGACTTCTTTCGCCGGTTGGTCCAACCAAGAAAGACATGGGAATTTTGGGCGTCAGATTCTTCTTCTTCTCTTACTTACGATATTTCGAGTTGGATGAACAGATCGCTCCTAAAAGCAGCCGTGTGATCTTATATACGATACCACCAGACGCGCCCCAGCTTCAAGCGAGCTCACCCTATGGACCTTGCTGAACTAGATTCCCTGCTGAGGTAGAGTGCCTGAAAGAGAAAGAAGAGCTTACTAAGCCAAAAAGCTGAATATAGAGCCAAACATGCGGTTTTTTCTCGTCAAGCAGCAATCGGAAAAAGGTAGGGTAGAATCGCCGAGTCGTCTAGCACCCTCAACTCCACAATCACAATCATTTGTGAATCAAAAAGGTGGTTTGCTGCTGTCCCCGGCATTGGAAAGACCTGACAAAGAATCCTTCTTTTGGGAAATGTGCTATATGGAGGTTTTTTTTATGATTGTTGACGTACTGACTCATGCTCAGGATCCGCTTATGGTGGTTCGGCTTGCTTCTCTGTTGGCATTTCCTAGACCCAAGACCGACTAATATTATAATATTGCAAGCAGAATGGATAGCACAGGTCGGAGGGGAAGAAGAAGGGAAGAGTACAAAGGAAGGGGCCCAGGAAGATGTTCAACAACCATCTCCTTTCCGTCCAGAATGTAGTGTAGAAAAGCAAAGAATCTTTCCTGCTTCAGAGCTATTCAGGGCTAATAGGATAGGTATTCTATTTGAAATAAGGGGGGGCTACCCTAAGGTGGGATAGTGTGTCAGTAAACACGCAGTGGTTAAGGGCATAGACCTCTAGACAAGACAGATTCATTTGTGGGTTCCAGTCGAGTTTTATAGATTCCGATAGAGTCACCGCTCGCTTTTGCTTTTGACAAGATGTCCTAGTCCTTTTGGTAAGCGTAAGCATTTCGTAAGCAGAAAAAACTAGATATTAAACTCCCGGTATCAGTTACAATGCTCACTATTACGGATCCCACGACGACAGCTCCCGCTGAAGCAATTGTTGCTGCGGAGGTAGCTAAATTACCTATCCGCTATAGACGGAAAAGGCATGCTGTGGCGGACTTAAATAAACCTTAGTTGAAAAAATCATTTTTTCTTGGTGGACCAGAAAGAAATTATTGACCTTGATATAACTTTATACCGGAGTAAATGAAGACTCCTAGAATGGCACGCACGAAGAAGCCTACTCAGAGTAGGAATCCCGCACATTATAAAAAAAGGAAAATGGACCTGCAACTACCTTAGACTTTCTTTAAGGAAGATTGCAAATAAGAGCTGATCCTATAATTGTAATAGTAAGATTAGGATCCCGACTCATCTGTAAATTTAAGGCATATAAGGTAAATACTTAGATATAGGGAAACTTACGTATACTATACAGGATCCTTTCTCTTATGAAAAGGAAAACTACGGGATAGCTATGCCGCAGTCAAAAAGACATATTTATGGATATGTACTAAGCCAGCTCTTTATACTAAGGCATATAAAAAATGGGGTTCGATATAGGGAGTCTTTGCTGTTTACTGTTTACTTTACCTTTACCCAGCTTAAAGAACTGTGCCATAAATTCATAAGAACTGCTTTTTGTAGAGCTTCTATAGCTTCGAGCCCTTTAGTTCGTTATCAAGCGTATAGCTTAGAGGGTGATCGCTGGCCACAAACTTGCAAGAGTCAGCTATTTGTTCACATTCAAGCCTTCGTTCCCCACGTTCGAGCTAGTCGAATCAGTACTTATTGTTATACCGTTCGTGCCCCTCAGAGCCACTTAACTCGCTTTCAAGAATCAAAATCCTGCTTCCAATTAATAGACTGAAATGAAAACTTTTAAAGATGTTATAGAGGGTTTAAAAGTCATCGGTGCTGGAACTGCTAAAATTGCTTTAGCTGGAGCTGCAGTCGGAATTGGAAAGATATTCAGTTCGTTGATCCATTCAGTAGCACGGAGTCCGTAATTGGATACTAAATTGTTTGGTTATGCCATTTTAGGCTTTGCTCTAACCGAAGCTATTGCCTTGTTTGCTCTTATGATGGCCTTTCTGATCTTATTCGTATTCTGAGATTCGCTACCGTCAGTAGCCTTCCTCCCAAGGCGAGCGAAGTGACGTGAGGCGAGCGTCTGAGTGAGTTGAGTGAGGAAGTGAGGGCCCTGAGGAAGCGGAGGGAGCGAAAGCTGGATCGGGTTTCACTGTTGTGTTGGTTAATGCCCAACCACCTTCAAGAAGGCAAAGAAGTCAACTTCATAACCTTTTCCCTTATCAGTAGCAGCAGTGGACGAATCGAGACAATAAAAATACAGGTAGGAATCTGCTTATCTACTTGCCTTTCAACCTCAGAGCATTCAGTTCAGGTACCGCAGCGGTCGACGACTTGGCTGGGGCAGATCTTCACTCATTATCCTTCTTCGAACCTTTTGGTATGTATTGCCCCCTAACTATAGATCAGATCCAGCAGACGAGAAAGAAAATTCCGCACTGCTGCTGAGTCGTCGGACTTATCCACCAAGGGATTCGTGGAATTTCTGTGGATTGCGTTGGGGGAAATCTACCAAAGCTAGGCAGATAGATAGACTCCTTTCCCGCTGCTAAGGGAGAGCAAGAAAGAGAAAAATGATTGTTTTTTAACCAGCGCCCCTTTTTGGGTATGCAGGTACTAAGAGTCCTCTCACTACCAACCAGCAGACATCATCTGGCTGGGTCTTGCCGGTATCAACAACGAGAAAAAACTACCAAAAGGAAACAGCAACTAACTATGGCTCTTGGTGGGCCCAGACAACGTCCTAGGCGTAGGGGAGATCGGAGTAACAGGTAACGCCTAGACGACGTTTTCATTCCTGGGCTGCAGTAAGTAGATCGAGAGGTCGTTTCGCCCCTTGTCCCCGAATATGGGTAATATGTTCTCATACAATGTTGCTCCAATCTGACCTAGCTGGCGAGCGATCCCAGTTCGCGACAGAGAACAAGACAGCGCGAGCGTACCTTTGTTCGCTTCTTCTCCACCAAGCACGGAAGTTTAAGGATAACTGTAGGTCGGTGGCTACCTAAGGAAACTCCGATTCGATCCGCCCCCCGGCTGGGAGGCATCTACCTCATCCCGATCACAAGGAGAGGTTCACTATGATGGGGGGTACTTCTTTTTTTCCCTTCCGGAAAGAATGAAATGCATAGGGGACCATCCTTTTGTTGCGGCATGCTCCTCAGATTTACGGATTCACAGGGGGCCTCAGGCCCTACTTAGTTGACTGACAATGACAAAGGCTTGCGAAACTAAGTAGGTTTGCTTTGAAATCTTAAGTAGTCTAGCAGTGGTACAAAGCTAAGTGCCCCTTTTCAGTAGGGGGCGAAAGGTTAGACCTTAGAAAGTCAGCGAACAGTGGTTCTTCTAAGTAGGTATGGCGTTCCCCCTTGACTCTTCTAACGTCGAGCTAAGTGATTTCGTAACCTTTTCGTAGCGTAGTAGAATGAAGGCTACGCACCGACGCTCTCTTTTCTATTAGCCTAAGCGTCTTCGCTAACTCGCTCGCCTACTATATACCCTACTTTACCACTTTTAGGGTAGGCTAGGCTAACTCAGCCGCTTACTTCTACTAATGTAGGGCTAAATAGCGCCTTTTCTTTTTTTTCTTTTTTTTTTTAACAACCAATTTTCATTATTGCGAACTTATAGGTCCTTAGTAGCGTTGACAAAGAAGAACAGCCGGTTAAAAGACAACGAATCTTTTTATTTCTATCTTCATTATATAGATTTTTCTATAGAATAATGAATCATAATGAAAATTTTAGGCCAGCTTGACAAGCCTCTTGCTCTGAGGTGCGAAGATCAAGATATCTTTTTTATGACTTCCCTTCCACTTATCGATCCCGGCCCAGAAAAGTGACCGACCAGGGCCCTCTTGATGAATGAAAGAAAGGCTTTATGAGCCCTGTAAGCCCACACCTGTGTAGAGTGGATCGTTCAACACCTGCGGCACAAACCCATTTTTGACCTATTGGTCCTAGTATCATAGGCGACCGAACGGCCGCCCCCTAATTACTAGACCGACCTGCTATAATAATTCCATAAACACCTAGCGAAGATATGGCAAACAAATAAAGTAGCCCTATGTTCGGATCTGACAATACCATACCATAATCAAAAGGTACAACGGCCCGAGCGACCAGACTTAACATAAATGTAGCCACTGGAGCCATTCTAAAAAGGGAGAAATTTGCACTACTTGGTGAAATAGGTTCTTTTATAATCAATTTAAAACCATCTGCTAGAGGTTGTAACAATCCAAACGATCCCACTACATCAGGACCCTTTCGACGTTGCACAAAAGCCATTACTTTACGTTCAGCTAGCACTAAAAAGGCTACTCCTAGTAGAAGTGGTAGAATTATTCCAAGTATTTCAGCTGGAACTGCTATGTACATTTTCTATTTTCTATTCACTCATGATCTGGCCTGGTCGACCCGATCATGATATTTCACTCATGATCTGGCCTGGTCGACCCAATCATGATATTGAAGGATGGGACCTTTTCTCGAACTCGAAAGGAGATTCTATTTCTTCTTCCAAGCCCTTCTTAGAAGATGCAGTCAGTAAGCTCTCACTTATCTTCTTCATTTACGAAAATAGATAGATAAGAAAAGATGTCAGCCTCTCTTTTCTCGCGGAACACTCACTTAATGGGGCTCTTTGATTTGGAAGACAACGACAAAAGTGAAAGAAGGAGGTCTATTTCGTTGATCGATGTCAATGGACCAAGAAATCTGTCCTTTGCTGAAAGCTCCTAGGGTAAGAAGAAATGAAAGGTAGGTTTTGTCAGTGATTAAAGGGAAAGGTCAGCTAGAGCGAAAACCAATCAAACTCAGAAAGATAGGTAGATCGAGCGCGCTGAGGGAAATTCGAGAGATCCGGAGACATGGCCACTACTGGCCTACGGTCCTTGCATGCAGATTACGTAGCACATGCTAAGAGCTGCGATGCCTGCCAGAGGTTTGCAGGAATCCAGCACAAGCCGGCTTCCGAGTTATACCCGATTATAAAGCCTTGGCCGTTTCGAGGGTGGGCCATGGATATCATCGGAAAGATCTATCCCAGATCTTAAAGAGGTCATACTTTTCTCCTAGTATAGTAGCTACGGCCCAGCCTTCTCCACCTTCTGCCCTGTAAAACTTTCTCTGCCCAGAGATAAACCACTCCCCTGGCCTCCTGGTCTCGACTATTCAAAGTTCTGTCCATTTCACCGATACGCAGGCCGTACCATCGAAGAGTGTCATACTTTGCGTCCGTACCATCGAAGAGTGTCATACTTTGCGTGATGTCATCTAGATGAAAATCTTCTCAATTGGAACGAAGTTAAGGCATACCTTAAAGCCGCCAATGTCACTGAAGCTACTGGGGATCTATACTAATCCAATGCCACAACATCAAGGGGGACAAGTCACCACTCAGGGACCTACACCGGTACAAACTAATCCAGGACTTTCTGCCAGCGCTAACACCATCCGAGCTTGCACTGCCGCTCGAAGAGAGATGCCTGTGAGACCCTCTCAAGTTCTTTCATTCGAAGGAGGTTCTGAGAATTCAAAAGTCCGAAGTCACTTTCTTTGTCCCTAGGAATCTAAGTTCCAAAAGCAGACGAAATCACTATGGAACCGGACCTCCTCGCTGCCGCTTAATTCATTACCAGGAAGAGGCAAATTCGTTTTTTTAGTAAGCCCTATTAGCTAGTAAGGGTGGGTTGAAAAGGTAAAGAAGGAAGAATGGATCCGAACGAATGCATGGGCAGGTGAAAAGAGCCCTTTTTTTTAATACCCTCGTCACCTACTAGTGAGCCAGGGACGCCTCTCGTTCCTCTTCCCCCATTTGACAACCTTATCTCGTTCGGATGATTCTCTCTTAACTAAGAGATAGAAAGGCGAAGGGAAGTTCGGAAAAGCCTAGCAGACGGGACTATCAACCGCTTTCTATTAAGACCTCGGCACCCTCCTTACCCCCCCTACGAAAGATTTAGCCCTCTTTATAAGAGGAAAGCTCCCAGGTTCCACATCTTAAAGAAGTGCATGACCAGATTGGAAGCACGGAGGTTCCTTCGCAATGGGACAACTCACCCAGCCATGATGCATGACAGAAGAGATCGAGCACAAAATGGAGTTTCCCTCTTGGGTGAGGCTCACGTCCGGAAAGAATCTTTTTCACGACTTTATCTCCTATGTTGACCTTTCTCTATATTACCTTATTTTGGAATTCACTTGAAAGCCCCTTTTCTGGTAGACCTGGGCATGTTCCATGGCGCGAAGTCTCTTCTCATCTAATAGCTCTCATTTTGGGGATATATAAAAAATATGCTCTCTATCATCCGCATCCAAATCTTTTTCAAGCTGGGCCCTGATGTTTCATGGAATGGCGGAATCCGTCTCTAGCAAGTACGCAACTGGCCTTAAATTGTATCGAGCTACAGGCCCTTCTCATAAGATGTTGTAAGCTACGGGCCTTTTTCGACGAAGCTTAAATTAAAGCAGACCTCAGGAGCTAAGAAGGGGGCCAACAAGCCCCTTTGAAGCTAATGCCTTAGAAGCTACAGGACATAGAAGCAGGCCAACAAGTGGATTGAATCTTTTCCAGTCTAGAGACTGGCGGATTACCTTCGAAACAAAGGATTGAAAAATTCCTTCTGCTTTGGACAAGATAAGTGGACAGATGAGTTGAATAATACAGGGACTGATAAGCTAAGCGAGGTTCCCCTTTGAGATCTCCCAACCTAAACTTTATTCAGAGGTGGGTCTTTCAACCGCCTACTCTTTCGAGGAAGGGTGCACTACAAGAGAATAGGTACTAAAGAGATTCAATGGGGGATTTCGCCGATATTGAGTCGACTATAAACTATTAATCTTGCCTGGAACCGTCGTTGTGTATGGGAAAGAGGGCTTCTACCTATGCTTGGTTGGGAAAAGGGTGAATGGTCCCAAAAGGGACGGGAAAAAGCCACTAGAAAGGTCATCCACCAAGTATCAAAGGCGCTGGGTAGTCCACTTTATCCGTGACTCTGAGTACAAGATTTCCGGGATCAAGAAACTAGCAAACAAATATGCTCGGCTGGATTCTTTTCTCGTATGCCCGGAAAATTCATTTCGGTACAACTCCGCTTGCTGCAAAGCCTTTCTTTCTCGTCCAAACACTCCAGATCTGCACTTCCCTTTACTCCATAGGGCCGAAGCCTTATTAAGTTAAGAATTAAGAAGGGCTTTTTTTATAGAGAGAGAGTCAGGGGCAATCTATATTGCTTACCACAGCTCTATTCCCGACTTAAAGTCCTTTATGGATTTCAAGTCGGAGAGCTGTGACTTATTCGGCGCTATATCACAATTCATTCATTCTCGGGCATAGCTGTTCACGAAACGTGGCATGGGACATCTGTCGGCGGCGGGTTAATTCCGAGCGAGAGGTCAAACCAATCCCATTCATCCTGGTCTGATCCGAACGGATCTTGTTGAATGAATTGATCCATTGTTCTATGCCCTAATTCTTAGTTCATTTTTTCCTACTCGGACCCGCCGTACTTCCTTTGACTACTCCTGAGATATAGTGGAAACATTTGTTAGGGTGGAGAGTGGGGAGTGAAAACACCAATGCAACAGAGAACGACCACATGAATTGGAATCCGCTTAACTTATTAAGACAGACGACCGAGAAAGAAAGGCTCCGCGTTCTCCAAGTGGTTGATCTTAGCTTAGCGTGCTAGCCGCTGCTTCATTTCGTATAGTGATAACGCTTTCTCTTTCTTAGCGCTCCGCCCCCCCTTGTATAGTAAGGGGAACTTTGGTTGCGCGGCTTTCTCTTCTACTTCTAGGGGTCTATTTTCTCTGACTTGACTCAGCTTGACCTACTTGACTCAGCGGTTAGAGTATCGCTTTCATACGGCGAGAGTCATTGGTTCAAATCCAATAGTAGGTAAAACCGACCGAAAGCCCCGCTTTTGCCAGCATGACAGCAAGCACGGACTGGCAGCAAGGAGTCAACTGAATGACCAAAGCATCGGTTGCTTCCACTTGTGGCCTTCTTCGAGCGCCTTGACACCTTAATATCAACTCACCCCCCTCTTCCACAAGTAGGTGGAGACCGGGAGAGCCGGAAACCCCAACGGGAACCCTTCACCGCGCCACACGCTTCTTTCGCGAAGCGCTCTCTCAGATGTTTCCACTCCTGCCCCCGCAAGCGAAGAGGTTTCAAGATACCAGTCGACCGAGCGAAAGTGAACAGCTCCGAGCAAATCTTCTAGAGAGCGTACCCTTTGTTTCTACTCTTTCTCTCTTCTAAAAATAACTCAAAAACGAAAAAAGAAAAAAGATTCTTTTTTTTCTTTTTGATTTTTTGAAAGATTAAACGAAAGCGGTTGCTATTGCTTGTAGCTTGCTTCTGTCCTTAGTCAATTTTTTTGGACTGAAGCTGTTCTGACTGCCGTATCTTTTTTGAACCGAATACCTTCCTCTGTCATCTCTGGTCTGTCTCTTTTTGAGAGAAGATTTTCTACCACGCCTGACTATGAAGAGCTTCGAGTCTATCGGGAGAGGATGTGGTGGTAACCCCCTCAGCTTCGTCTAGAGCCGGGCGTCCAGCCGTGTAGGAAGACTCACCCTAGCCACTATAGCGACCCCACCCCCAACTCTAGCTGAGAAGCACCCTCCATCCACTTCCCCTTTTCCGTGTGCCCAAAAGCCCGACCGCCCGGTTTATGAGCCATTTCCGATTCCCTTACCCAATCTCATGAGAAGCAAGCCCAGCAGGCCCTACCTTAAAATGTCCCCAGACAGCCAGCCCTCACCAGGCTGCTAGCATTGCTAAATGCTCCGCCACGAAGCAAGCTCTCCCGAAACGACAGATGCGGAAGTGGGGAAGCCGGAAGTGGCTAAAGAAGTCGGAGGAAGAAAGTAGTTGGACAACTGTATACACGAGGGTACATTAGTCTTCTGGGAATTGGCAACATTGACAGAAAGGGGAAAGGGTAGGAATACACTTTTATAGGTGTAGCTATACTAAATTGGCCTAACCTTCGGTTCCCGTAACCAAGTTTTTCTTTAGCATTCCTTTTGTACTTTTTCTTACTTCATCCATACTTTTTTACTTTTTAGGAAGTGTGGGGGGCAAACGGCGCCCTCTACTTCTACTTCTAACTAAAGGCGAAGAGCCGGCATTGCAAGCAAATAGAGAGCCTCCGCCCGGTTGCGAGCCGGAAAGCGTACCGGCAGTTTGAGTCGCGAAAGGGCCGCTTGCTTAACTTCATTTTTCTAGATTAAAAAAGAATTCTCTATATATATAAAATATAATTCTTTATCTATCTAAAAAAAAGATATTTCTAATTTTTTCTTTTCCAATTGTTCATTCCTGGGGAGAGGAAGAAGCAGATAGAGCAAAGGCCTCCTCTTTCCGTTCGCTCTTCCCGAAGTGAGCGAATTGCATGTAGAGATCCGTAGGGGCTTATAGTTTAATTGGTTGAAGGGGCTTATAGTTTAATTGGTTGAAACGTACCGCTCATAACGGTGATATTGTAGGTTCGAGCCCTACTAAGCCTACCACCCCCTGCTCTTCTCTTTCAGCCCTTGCTGGTGAAAGTCTTAGAATGAATGTTGGCCTAGATAGAGGAATAAAAACTAGCTCGACCGGAAGGGAGAGGATAGGCGAATCAGTAACTGAAATGAAAGCTGGAGTCAGACAGTCAGTTGGAGAGCTAGGATGAAGAAGTAGGAAGGGGTATTCGAAAGGCTTTGAGAAGAGGGGCAACAGTGAAGATGCCGAGAATGGCCGTGTCTATGGGGATTACCGGTCTTAGTAAGAATCTGTTGCAAATGCATGTGAGGGAGGAATGCCCGCATTAAGATTTAAAACTTGTCGTCTACTTGAAGGAAATGTTTGGAACAGGGAACTTACAATAATACAACGCCGCATTCTTCGAAGATTGAGGAACAAGACGAGATCTTTTAAGAGAATGATTTATTCGAGAAAAAATCTGAATAGTTACATCCAATTACAAACTACACGAAAGTTGCCCCTTTTTCATGGAGATTTACCCATCACAGAGATGCATAGAGGAACAGAACGAACTTCATATATCCCTTTTCCACTCAATCCAGAAACAAGATCGGACGTTATTTCGGTTCGTCTCCATTTTAGTGAAACTCTTCCTCAAGCAAGGCAGCCGATAAGTCATCGAAGGCTTTGTGTGAATAATGTAATAGTCAGCATTACTTCTTTTCAAGTTTCCCAAGGTGATTTCATATCTTTGAAAGAAAATGATGCTATAATCTATTCAGAAATAAGGAGATTCTTCTATATCGAAATTTCAGTTTCTAAAATCATAGGAAAATCCCTGGATAGCCCGGTAAGAATGTGGAGAAGAACCAAAACGGAATGGTTCCGCTTACTTAAAACTAAGAGGGGATGCCGCCTACTACTGAAAGACCCGTTTTTGCAACAGTTGCGTTCTTCTATGCAAGACGAAGACTTAGAAAGAACAAAGAAGTTTGGATCCGAAAAAGTATGCTTAGGCAGTTCTTTCGCTGAACACAAGAGAATCAAGAGGAATTTTTATCATTTCAAATCGATATTATTATCGAAGAGAAGGAACGAAAAAACCCTAAATCTTACTACTAGAAAAAGAAGTCCTATAGTTTACAACTCTTCTTTCTATAGTAATTTGACCTCTTGCTCCACCCATCAGTCTTCTATGAAGAGAAAAATAAAAAGCTCTTCCCTATCTACTCATTATTCGGAGGTGAATCATAGAACACCAAAAGCTGTGCTATCTTATGGACCTAACATAGGTCACATCCCTCACGTGCGCCAAGAGCACATTCGATAGCATCCTCTTAAGGTTTAAAGATCCAAACCTTCTTCTTCTTAGCGGAAACGCGCGTGGCCAAAACATAAAAAGATCGGCATAGTCGCTCATAGGGGCATATATATCCGGATAGAGGATAGTCTAGATCTTGATTCACTATTTCCCTTTTTATTTTTCTTTTCTGTCTCGTACGAAGCAAGGGGGGGGCAAGCTATGACGGCAGGCTGTGACCTTGCCTTCCTTGCCTATTCATTTAGTCCAACAATTGAAATACCTATTCGCATTCCTTCCCAGTCCATTTCGAAAGTTACTTTGTTCAGTCGATAGATGCAATGCTGCGATGGAGAAATCTCATATGCTCTCCAACTTGAAAGACCTTCTCTTCCCCCTCTTGGAAACAGGCTAGCGATGAGGAGAAAAGATGATGACAAACGAACTGAAAACTGCGAATGCTTCTAATTCATTGAATCTTATTTTAGAATCCAATTTTATATATATATATATATAAAGCAGAGTGATGTCTTTATGACAATTCGTCAAGTCCGATCGAGAAACCTGCGCCCAAAGTGCTTACGTAGCCGGTCACCGTTTGGCTAAGATCCTTGATGACTGATTCATAAACCACTCTAGCTTGATTTCAGTCTTGTGTTAAGTGTTCGCATAGCGACTCAGGTCCTAACAACTTGATGTCAGACTGTTCAACATGAGGGACATCTAACTCCTCTAACACAGAGAACATAAAGACTAGGATTAGATGCTTAACATAACGACTCGTATGCTTTCACGAAAGAAGAAGGAGCTCGCAGACATTTAACAAAGGATTGTGTTGGTGTTCCGCGCGCTATCTCAACTCCTAGTTCTAGTAGTACAAGCTCGAATCTGATCTATAAGAATAGCGA